TACCTTGATCCACAACTGTCCGAATAGCATTTCCTGCTGCGGTTTGAGCGGCAAATGGTGTACCCCTTCTTGTACCCTTGAATCCACAAGCCCCGGCAGAGGACCAAGAAATTACTTGACCCCGTACATCTGTAACAGTCACAATGGTATTGTTGAAACTTGCTTGAACATGAATAACTCCCTTGGGGATTCTACGTGTATTCTTACGTGAACCAATACGTCTATTTCTACGCGAACCAATTTTTGGTATAGGTTTTGCCATATTTTATCATCTCATAAATATAAGTCAGAGATATATGGATATATCCATTTCATGTCAAAACAGATCTTTATTCTTTTTTTTTTTTTTTTACTTATTTTATTTATTTGTACATCTGTACATCGGGTCCTTTAGATTTCGAGAGTCTTTTTGTTTTAGAAAGATTATCCTTGTCTTTGTTTATGTCTCGGGTTAGAACAAATTACTATAATTCGTCCCCGCCTACGGATCAATCGACATTTTTCACAAATTTTACGAACGGAGGCCCTTATTTTCATATTTGTCATTCCTTTTTTTAATTCCGAATCTACTTATTGGAAGAAAATAAGTTTCTTGAAATTTTTAATTTCGAATTGTATCCTCACGAAAGAATGTTGAAATTGAAAAAACCGCCTAATCATTCAAGTCTTTGCTTTGGAGTCTCTAAATTATACGCCCTTTGGTTGAATCATAAGGACTTACCTCAATTTTTAGTCTATTTCCTGGTAGTATACGTATAAAACTACATGAAATCCTTTACGAAACAAAAACCAGAATAATTTTTTTGTTATCTAAACGAATCCGGAAGATACATACCATCGGTAAGTTGTTCAGTAATTAAACCCTCATGAATCCATTTTTGTTGTTTCATTCCAGGTAAAACCGCTTTGAAGTATCAACTAATGTAAGAGGGATAATATTATAAACTTGTCCTTTCTCTTTTTTCACAAATATGACCGTGTCGGCTATTAGAAAGATTACCATATATAACACAAAACTTCTCCGCCGATTCCTTCTAGTCGAGCCTTTCGGTCTGTCATTATACCTCGAGAAGTAGAAAGAATTACAACCCCCATTCCGCCTAAAATTCTAGGAATTCGTTGATAGTTAGAATATATTCGTAGACCGGGTCGACTGATCCGTTTTAAATTTAAAACAGTTCTATATGGTCCTTTCCTATTTCTTCTATGTCGTAGGGTTAAAACCAAAAAATATTTATTGCTTTCTTGATGTTTTCTCACGTTTTCAATAAAACCTTCTTGTAAAAGGATTTTAACAATATTTTCAGTGATGTTAGTAGATGGTATTCGAACTGTTCTTTTTTTATTCATGTCAGCATTTCGTATAGAGGTTATTATGTCAGCAATAGTGTCTTTACTCATGATAAACTAAGATTTTTGTTTCCCCCGAATTTTGATATAATCAACATGCTCTTTTTCTTTTTTTTTGAATTTTTTAATATTTATGAATTCTTTTTTTTTTTTATATTTATGAATTATTAAAGATATATACGTGATAGATAAACAATTTACTAATTAATTAAATAAATTTAATCAATTTCATTCAAATACTATATTTACTATATTAAGGTCTTCCCCTATAATACTTCAGGTGCTAATGAAACTATTTTAGTGAAATTTAACTGTCTTAATTCCCGGGCGATCGCGCCGAAAATTCGGGTTCCTTTTGGATTTCCTTCTTGATCAATAACAACCGCAGCGTTGTCATCATATCGTATTATCATACCGTTGTCGCGTTTGAGTTCTTTACAAGTACGTACAATGACAGCTCGGACCACTTCTGATCTTTCTAGAGGTGTATTTGGTACTGCTTCCTTGATTACAGCAACAATAATGTCACCAATATGAGCATATCGTCGATTACTAGCTCCTATGATTCGAATACACATCAATTCTCGGGCCCCGCTGTTATCCGCTACATTCAAATGGGTTTGAGGTTGAATCATATCATTTTTTTATCGGTTTTTTCTTTTTCAATGCAAAGGTATAAATAAAAAAAGAAATATTATTTGTTCAAAACAAAAAAAGAAACCTGCAATTGTTTTTTTTTCATCCCAAAAACCCCTTTCGTTTGTTTCTACATTCCTATCCAGAAAGAATGAATTGAGTTCGTATAGGCATTTTAGATGCCGCTATTGAAATAGCCCTTCTAGCTATATTTTCTGCTACTCCGCTCATTTCATAAAGTATTCTACCGGGTTTAACAACAGCTACCCAATATTCGGGAGATCCTTTCCCCGAACCCATACGTGTTTCTGTAGGTCTTACTGTAACGGGTTTGTCTGGAAATATGCGTACCCATATTTTTCCACCGCGGCGTGCATTTCGTGTCATTGCTCGCCGCCCTGCTTCTATTTGTCTAGATGTGATCCAAGCGGGTTCAAGCGCTTGAAGAGCATATCTACCGAAGCAAATACGATTACCTCGATAAGATATTCCTTTCATTCTTCCTCTGTGTTGTTTACGGAATCTGGTTCTTTTGGGGTTATAGTTGATGGTTGTTTAGCAATTCCATCCATCTCTACTACAGAACCGGACACGAGAGTTTCTTCTCATCCAGCTCCTCGCGAATTAAACAATTAAAAATAATTAAACAAAAAAAAAATACACGGTTAATAATATATGGAATCGTGGGATTCTTTGAAATTTGATCTAATCGATTATAAATTAGAAATTTTTTGTGTTTTAATATATAATTTAACACGTATTCTATTTATAGATAATGTCGTTTTGGTAGAACGCTATAATGAATCTTTATTTTGTTTTTCCTTTTATTTCGAATCGACTAAAATTTAGAAATAAAAAAAAAAATTCGCGAGCGAATATTTACTCTTTCAACATTCAGTTATAAGATTAGTCTATGACATGACCTCTCAGAATAAATGAATAGGTTTCTGGTTCGTTCCGCCATCCTACTCAATGAATCATTAGGATTCGTTTTCAATAGAATCTTATGCATTCACAGGTTCTGTCGTTCCCACCACTTCTAGATTAATGATTAGGTCTGAATTTTACAACGGAGCCTCCAATTAAATTTATTCTTGAGTCAACCTTCTCAGTCTTTATTGGCTCGGGGCTCTTGATTTTTTGTTCTATGCACGGATTTGTCTAATTATGGATCAATCAGTATTAATGCTTTATTACATTCCCTTTATATGAGATGACTCATAGACCTTACATATTGGAATTATATATCATTAATATTCTTTTTCTATCTTTCTCTCACCCTTCCATTTATCTGTATACTTTATATTGCTTTACAACCCATAATCAGATTTTTTTTTTGTTTGTTTATGTAAAAAAGATTTCAGTTGCTACAATGATATGACTTATATATCATATCTTGACTGGTTCTTTCTATCCAGATAACACGAAGTGATGAGTTGGTTATTAGTTCTATAGTTATCAGTTTGTACTATGGGCTGTCCATTTTTTTGAATCCCAACCCTAAAAAAACCAACGAGTCACACACTAAGCATAGCAATTATATCAAATGATTAATCGAATTTTTATTCAACCTTATAGAATTGTTCTTTTTTTTTTTTTTATTTACCAGAAAAAGAATGAAAGAGTTTGCCATTTTTTGTTTTATCACCAGATATAACTAAATATAAGTCAAGTAAGTTCTTATTATTCCTCGTCTACAAATATCCAAATTTTGATGCCTAATACCCCATAGATAGTTCGAACTGCATAGGAACAATAATCAATTTTAGCTCGAATGGTTTGTAGAGGAACTCTACCTTCTCGGATCCATTCAACACGTGCAATTTCTTTTCCGTCGATACGCCCTGCAATTTGTACTTGAATCCCTTTTGTACCTGCCTGTTCAGTTAATTCAATAGCTTTTTTCATTGCTTTGCGAAATGAAACTCTATTCTTTAATTGTCCGGCTATAAATTCTGCAAGAATATTGGGGTGCCCGTAAGGATTTGCAATTCTTGTAATAGCAATGTTGAGTTTTCGGTTTACACAATTGAGTTCTTTTTGTACATGCGTCTGTAATTCTTCGATTCTTCGAGTCCTGTCTTCTATTAATAACTTGGGGAATCCCATATAGATTATGACCTGAATCAAATCGATTCTTTTTTGAATCTCTATACGTGCAATTCCCTCTACATTAGAGGATATTTTCATATTATTTTGCACATAATTTTTGATACAATCTCGTATTTTTTGATCTTCTTGTAGATCCTTTGAATAATTTTTTGGTTGTGCAAACCAAAGAGAATGATGACCTTGGGTTGCACCAAGTCTGAAACCAAGTGGATTTATTTTTTGTCCCATAATCCCCCACTACTATATATATCGTGAAACGTGACATCTTTTTGTATTTTTTTTTTATTCATTCGATTTTTTTTAAGCATAACATAATATAGCGTATTTGTATTTTTTATAATATAAAATATTCTTCCTTTAAGTATTCCTCAGCTCTAATTTATAGAATTTCCTTTTATCTATTTCTTCCTCTTCATCTAAAGATATATCTTTCAATACAATAGTTATATGACAAGTGGATCTTTTTATAGGATAACCCCGTCCTCGAGCCCGGGGCTTTAATTTTTTCACAGTTGTGCCCTCGTTGACTTCGGCTTTACTAATGATTAAACTTGTTTCGTTCAAACCCTTATTGTGATTAGCATTTGCTGCTGCAGAATAAACCAATTTCAAAATGGCATAACATGCTCGATAAGGCATAAGTTCTAGTATCATAAGTGTTTCTTCATAGGACCGCCCACGAATTTGATCAATTACTCTTCTCGCTTTGTGAGCAGACATACATATATGTTGACCTAAAGTGTATACTTCTGTATATTTCTTCACCTTTCTCTTCTGTATCATAAGATTCACCTCTCATTAATGAACGATAAGCATCTATATTTTTTTATTTTTTAATTAATTATTAACGACGGGATCTATTATCATTTTTCGCATGCCCCCGGAAATTTAGAGTAGGTGCA